AATATCTCGAGGTTTGCAGCGATAACTTGGTATATCTACTATACGCCCATTCACTAAAATATGTCTATGGTTAACTAATTGGCGGGCTGCGGGAATAGTCGAAGCCATACCCAATCGAAAAAGGATGTTATCCAAACGCATTTCAAGTAATTGTAGTAAAACTTGACCTGTTGACCCCTTGGCTTTTCCGGCGATATGAACGTATTTAAGTAATTGTCGTTCTGTAAGACCATAATGAAAACGCAATTTTTGTTTTTCTTCTAGGCGAATACGATATTGAGATTTTTTCCCGGAACGTGGTTGGTTTCTAAGATCACTCCCGGCTTTAGGCCTTTTATTAGTTAGTCCTGGTAAAGCCCCCAGGCGACGTATTTTTTTGAAACGAGGTCCTCGGTAACGCGACATAAAATAAAGACTCCTTTTTAGAATTCATTTCATTCTTTTTTTTTTTTATTTGATTTTACAGAATAAATCTAAACTCAAACTGAACTAAATGAAGCGAAGTTTGCTGAAGTAGTGTACTTCTACTATTACTATACAGAAGAATGAGATAAATTGGATAAATAGTCAAACTTTCTATTATTATATATATAAGAATATATAAGATCCTTTTCCTGGCATAGTCATGAGTTCCCCCTAGAACTTCCAAAATTCATGGATTTTGGAAAGGGGGAAGACACTTTTCAATATTCTTTGATTTCAAAGGAAGATTCTCCATTTTTGAAAAATGGAATAAAAAAATGAAAAATATAAAAAAGCCGGCTATCGGAATCGAACCGATGACCATCGCATTACAAATGCGATGCTCTAACCTCTGAGCTAAGCGGGCCCATATTATAGTAATAGAAATTTTCTATACATAGGAATTCAAGACACTATTACTCTAAGTATAGTGTCTCTAGAAATCTAGAAAAGAATAGAATCCATAATTACCAATAAATATTGGATATTATAGAACATAACGATGTCTATAGCGATATAAAATTTTTGATTTCTTTATCACAATTCTAAATTCGAATAGAATAATATTGGATAGCCAATCTTAAATATTTTTAGATAGTCAAACTTTTTTATTTTGAATTCACATGATATTTGAAATTCTTTTTGTTACACTTCTCCATTTTCTATCCTACACTATTTCTCTATATTTCTTCCTAATTTGGTTGATTAATTATAACTAATCAAACATTCCTCGGCTTTCATTCGTAAAAGGGGAAGTTAAGAAGAAAAAAAGAATCGACCCTTTAAGTATCCCAATTGCGTGGGAAAAATGGCATGAAGAGAAAGATATATAAAGGATATATATCAATCTATATTGAATTGCCGATACAGAAATGATAAAATTCAATTTGATTCAATCAAATACGGGTTTCCTATAGGTAAGCAAAAAAGACTTTTTCGAGATAGTAATCGCTATCTAATAAATTCAAAGGTTCTAGTATAAATGACAGAAAAAAGGAATAATATTCTAATAAAATCTTAATCTCAAAACAAAAGACGGGGATATGGCGAAATCGGTAGACGCTACGGACTTAATTAGATTGAGCCTTGGTATGGAAACTTACTAAGTGATAACTTTCAAATTCAGAGAAACCCCGGAATTAATAAAAATGGGCAATCCTGAGCCAAATCCTTTTTTCTCAAAAAAAAGGATAGGTGCAGAGACTCAATGGAAGTTGTTCTAACAAATGGAGTGGACTGCGCCGGTAGAGGAATCTTTCCACGGAAACTTTAGAAAGGATGAAGGATAAACCCATCTATTGAATACTATATCAAATGATTAATGTTGGCCCGAATCTGTTTTTTTAATATGAAAATGGAAAAATCGATGTGAATTTATTTCACGTTGAAGAATAAATCGAATATTCATCAACTCATTCACTCCATAGTTCGATAGATCTTTTAAAGAACTTATTAATCGGACGAGAATAAAGATAGAGTCCCATTCTACATGTCAATACCGGCAACAATGAAATTTATAGTAAGAGGAAAATCCGTCGACTTTAAAAATCGTGAGGGTTCAAGTCCCTCTATCCCCAAAAAGCCTATTTGACCCCTAAAATTTTTACCCTATCCCCCCTTTTTGTTAGCGGTTCCAAATTCCCTTATCTTTCTGATTCTTTGACAAACGTATTTGGGTGTAAATGACTTTCTCGTATCTTATCACATGTGATATAGAATACACATTGCAAATGAAGCAAGGAATGCCGATATGAATGAATACCATTGATTGAAATTACAGGACTTGGAGAAAACTTTGTAATCCCCCGTGTCCCTTTAATTGACATCGCCTCCAGTCATCTAATAAAATGAGGGTGGGATGCTACGTTGGAAATGGTCGGGATAGCTCAGCTGGTAGAGCAGAGGACTGAAAATCCTCGTGTCACCAGTTCAAATCTGGTTCCTGACACATGGTTTCATTTTTTTAATCTTTCTTTTAAAAATATAAATTAATTGATATGAAGCGAGATACGTATTGATTTGGAATATGGATCATAAT